GTTATCTGGATGGATTAGAAATTGGACAAGTAAGAAAATTTCTCGTTCAGTTACGCACTTACTTAAAAACGAATAAACCTCAGTTCCAAGAAATCCTATCCTCTACCAAGACATTAACCGCTGAAGCAGAAAGCTTTTTGAAAGAAGGTATTCAAGAGCAACTGGAACGTTTTCTACTTCAGGAGAAATTATAAAAAAAAAAAGAAATGGATCATTCTTCTTTTTGATTCTTTAGTCAATTTTATTCTTTAATTAAATTTTTCAGAAATTCTATAATCTATAAATAGAAGTATATAACTAATATCTGTTTAATATTAAATCTTAAAGCATTCAGAATTTCTTTCTTATCTTTTTTCTAAATGGAATAAAAATATATTCTATATAATAGATAGAAATAATATAGAAATGGAAATAATAGATAAATATCAATATATTTATATCTATATTGATATTGCGTCCAATAGGATTTGAACCTATACCAAAGGTTTAGAAGACCTATGTCCTATCCATTAGACAATGGACGCTTTTCGCTTTTTTTGACTTTCGAATTGTTAAAAAAAAGAATGTGCGAAATCTTTTTAGCAATTGTGTATTGAAGTGAATTCACTTCAATACACAATTGCTATTAGACAATTCTAATAGAGAAAATTGTCTCTATCTAATAAAAAGGGGCAATTTAGAATTTAGAGCGGGTAGCGGGAATCGAACCCGCATCGTTAGCTTGGAAGGCTAAGGGTTTTAGTCGACGTTGATTGATCATTTTTATATTTTTAACGTCTCTAATTCAAAACCGAACATGAAACTTTGGTTTCATTCGGCTCCTTTATGATGGATGGAGAAATTCCCAAAATAAAAAAAGACGGGAACGAAATCAAAATTCGACCCATAACATCTATGTTAGCTTTTTTTCCGTATGGGTGCTTTCACAGAAAATTTTGCTTTCTAGATGATCCTTCTAGAAGATAAAAAAGGAGAACTCAAACAATCTTTCTAGTTACTTCGTTCTTTATTTCTATTTAATAGAATCCTTAGGAAAAGTATTTTGTTTCCACCGAGCTAAAACAATATAATATGAATATGTCGATGTCTTTAGTAAACCAAAGTTCTCGTTTAATAGCTATTTTGCTTCAATTTTTCTATACCAAACAATGAATAGAACTGAAGATTTAGTTACGATTAGAAAGAAACTTTTCTAGCTTTATCCATGGATCCTCTTGTTATACTTATTGAATTGTAAATAGTCATCCAATTCAAAAATTATGTTTCGGAATTTCATAATCCAAATTTACAATTGATTAGAGTCTTTGGATACAAATTACGAGAATCTATAATCTTCCTTGAATCTTTCATTGAAAGGTAAAGGACTAAATCCTTTTAAGAAATAAAGTTTTTGATCGGACGATTAATCAAACCGAGAGACCCTTTAACTATTAAAGGGGTTCAAAGAACGAATCACACTTTTACCACTAAACTATACCCGCTACAATGCAATTATTGCATATAAATTGACCTTTTGTCGAACAAAAAAATTGGGAGTGTAATAAAAAAATCTGAAAAAAATTCGAAAATTCTAGCGTTGACTTAATAAAATTAGTAAAAGCGGGATTCCTTTTTTGTTTTCAATTTCAGATCTTTTTTGTCTAAAACTCCATCGGATGACTCTTTTTAACTTTAACAAAAAAAGGCCCGGCTGGGGACTGACCAGGCCAGGCTATTAAAATAAAAAAGATCTTTGACTTGTGTTTGGACGAGACAAAATAAAAAAAGGATTCTCTATTTCTATTATTATGGTTTTATTTATTTCTCTTTCGAGTTCGAGCCTTTTCTTTATCTAATCTTTATCTACATTTTTTATGTAAATAGAATTACTGAGAAAGTTCTAGAAAAAAATTATCTAATAGTAATATATATATTAATTATATATAAATAGATGAGAAAATCTATTTATATATAATAATAATAATAAATTATATATATATAATAAAATATAGAAAATGCAAAAAATCTATATATAATTATATAATAAAATATAATTATATAATCTATACAAAACAAAAAAAGAAAGTTTTTTAAGAATAAAGTGGAGAAGGTTTTTTTTTTCAAACCTTTTTTATCTAATGGAACCTAATAAGTATCCCTTTTCGATTAGGAGAGATGGCTGAGCGGACTAAAGCGTTGGATTGCTAATCCATTGTACGAGTTAATCGTACCGAGGGTTCGAATCCCTCTCTTTCCCTTTCTCCTTTTGATGATGTGTAGTAGATAAAATCCTAATAAAATTCGAACATTTCCACTAATTAAATCAAGCAATAAAAAGCCTTTCTTTTTTATTCTTCACGTCCCGGATTACGTCCTGGATCATTAGATAGGAATCCAAATATGAAGAGAGAAATAAAGAATATAACTACAGTGTATACAAAAAGTTTGAGAGTAAGCATTACACAATCTCCAAGATCTTACTTTTTTTTTTGAAAAAAAAAAAAAGAGAATAGATTCTCTATTTTTATACCAAATATCTAATTTTGATACCAATAAATCAAGTGATTTATTTTTTTTCTAGAAAAAAAATAAAAAAAAAAAGGGGGTTCAGAAAGTCATTTGTAATAAGATAATAGTCGAGTCTTTCATATTCAAACAGATTTGCATACCAACATTTAGGGAAAAGAGGATAAAATTGATGAAATCAAATTATCCAGGTTTTAATTCAGGGTTCGTCCATACGTCAAGATTTTTTTGATCTTTTGAATTGGTGGAAGAATAAAAATCGTGAGTTTTTCTAAGACAGTATTAAGAATTTCATCGAAAACTTACAGCTGCTTGCCAAACAAAGGCTAAGAGAAGAAAGAAAAGAGGTATTACGGGCATAACATCTATGATTGGATTCAAAAAGGCGTAGGCCTCCGGCAATTTGGCGACTAAAAAAGTGCTTGAAAAAAGGGCAGAATTAAAACAAATACAGCTCAAATTAAATATATTAAGCATAACAAAAATTGGTGTTCTTGTGGATAATTTCATTTTGATTGAGTTATTAATATATTTTTTATATAAGGAAAAAAATAAAGAAAGATAGTCTAAAAAGACTTTGTTGAACTTACTCAATCAAAAATCCTTTCATTCTCTTATGAGAATTAAAGAAATAATATTTTCATACAATATCTTAATTGAATTCTATGTAATGATCAATAAAGTCAGTTTGATTTGCTATCTACACGCGTAAAAACTCTAGCACCAATGTAATCTATATTTAATTCGGGCTGAAATTGAATTGACGAACAACCAATAGCAATATTACTCTTTTAGTAGTCTTGAATAAAAATAGAAATGGGGCGTAGCCAAGCGGTAAGGCAACGGGTTTTGGTCCCGCTATTCGGAGGTTCGAATCCTTCCGTCCCAGAGTACGGTCATTACGTAATCAATCTTCTATTGCCTTTGTACATCACCCTTCTCTTTCTGTTTAAAAATCCAATTTTTTTAAGTTATTTTTTAAGAATAAAATATTGAAATGAAAAGAAGAATCAACTTATTTTTCATGAATTCAAAAAAATAGATTTACTTTTTTTTATTTGTGTGTGATGCGGGTAAGTAAGGTATAACCGTAGATTCTAAGAGTTTGAATAAAGAAATCGATATTTATATATATAAATATCGATTTCTATTCAAATTTTGATTTTACATATATAAAATCTAATATGGGATTCATTTGAATTCTGACTGAACCTGTTACGCGTAAATTCACTATTCTATTCATAGAGCAAGGAAAAGTATAGATTACGATATACTGACTGAACTATGACTATTCATGATTCCATAATTGAATCAATTACACAAACTAGAGGAATGTTATGGTAAAACTTCGTTTAAAACGATGTGGTAGAAAGCAACGTGCGACTTGAATTGAAGGACATTATTTGCTGTGGATTTTTTGATCCGCCACTTTTTATATAGGAATATAGGTGCTCTTGGCTCGACATTTTGTGTTCTATTTTACTAGAGTCCTACACTTTTTTTGAATATAAAAAAGAGTACAGGGTGGAGCTCGAGGAGAATAGAAAGTTTTTTTCCTTTCGCAGGAGTAAGGATCTAGGGTTAGTGCGAATCAATAAGTTGGAACAACTTCGTAAGTCTTTTTATTTTTATATTGAAAAAAAAAAAGCCTTTTCAAGCAATTTTACAATGGAAAAGGGGAAAAGAAAATTTTCTTCAAATTGTCAAATTCTTTGAATCAAAAGTCTATCATGCGTGAATCAAGCGTTTGTATGATTCTTTGATAGAAAGAAATCATAAACAAAATAAGGGGCTTGTTGCTGCCCTTTTTTAATAAAACGATTCAAGATCACCGAAGTCATGTCTAAACCCAAAGATTCAAAGTAAGGATAAAGAATCCTTAAACAAGGAAATCCGGTTTTCAATTGTTTGAACAATTAGATCAGAATTAAAAATCAAAATTGATTCTAAAAAATGAGACAAACAAAAAAAGGTTAGAGACTACTCAAAAAAAAGAGTACTTAAGGATTCTCGGTTGAGATATTTGAGAGTTATTTAACTTGAGTTACGAGAGTACGAATGTTACGAATCCTTTTTATGGAAAAAAATAGTTAGGGTTTCAATACTGGCTAATTTATTTCATGTTTTTATTAATCTATTTAATATTTGAATTTTATACAGAAAGCTAACTTCTACTCATTGAATTTTTTCTCGAGCCGTACGAGGCCAAAGCCTCTTATACGTTTCTAGGGGGGGGTATTATTCATATACATCTATCCCAATGAGCCGTTTATCGAATCGTTGCAATTGATGTTCGATCCCGAAGAGAAGGAAGAGATCTTCGGAAAGTGGGTTTTTATGATCCGATAACTAATCAAACTTATTTAAATCTTCCTGCTATTCTCGATTTCCTTAAAAAAGGCGCTCAACCAACAAGAACAGTTCATGATATTTCAAAGAAGGCAGGGGTTTTTACGGAATTAAGTCTTAATAAAACGAAATTGAATTAATGAAATATAAAAAAGAGGATGTGAAAGACTCGTATATAGCTTGAGCTTGGTATCAAATTTTATCTACTTTTTTCTTTCCTCCTCTTTCGCTTCCATGATATTTTTTTTTGATTTATTAGAATTTCGATTTATTAAGAGTATTCTTACTAAGGTACGAATACTAAAAAATACCCTGCTAACAACTACTATGTTTTATAATCATAAACGAATTTATGAAAAAATTTTTGGATTTATAGAAATTCGAATTTTTGTATAAATACAAAATAATACTGTATAGAAAATAATATATTAATTCTGAATAAAATATATATATATTATTATATATATTATTATTTTCGAAATATTAAATATATATATTTATATATATTATTATATGAATAATTTATTCATTATTCATAAAAAATGGGTCTAAAAAAATATAAAAAGATTTGAGACTACCCTACCTGGCTTAGTTTTCAGTCATTGTATGAACTAACAAACCAAAGGGGTAAACTTTTTTATTTATTTTTTCTATTCTTTTCGCTATATGAAAAATTCACAATCATATTGACAACAGTGTATCGACCAAATATAATTCTCTCATAGAGAAATAGATCGATTTATCCCTCACGCACACATGACTGGATTTTTTTTTATTCTGGTTGTATCTACATATTTGCAGTACTTTCTTTTTTTTTTTGGGGGGGTTGCTAACTCAACGGTAGAGTACTCGGCTTTTAAGTGCGACTAGCATCTTTTACACATTTGTATGAAGAAAAGGATTCGTCCAGATCTGCGGTAGAGTTTGTAAGACCACGACTGATCCTGAAAGGAATGAAGGGAAAAAATAGCATGTCGTATCAAGGGAGAATTCAGATAACATTTTTTTGCTTTCCTGATCAGTACAACCTTTTTTCGGTGTTGACAAAAAAAGGAATTCCAATTTGGGTCGAGTTAATAAATATAAATGGATGGATAAAAAAACCAGTTTTCCCGATTCCAGGAAAAAAAAAGAAACGAGCTTCCATTCGTAATTTGAAAAATTACCCGATCTAATTAAATGTTAAAAATAGATTAGTGCCTAATACGGGTATGGGAAGGCATTTTTTTCTTGGGTGTTATTATCAATTTTTTCATGAGTCCTAATTATTTTTTCCCTAGTCCCTTTGGGTTAGGTTGGAGATGGATGTGTAAAAGAAGCAGTATATTGATAAAAATATATATATATTTCCAAAATCAAAAGAGCGATTAGGTTCAAAAAATAAAGGATTTCTAATCATCTTGTTTTGTTATTCTTAATATTAAGAATATAACGAAAATATAACGAACATAAACCTATTAAAGATAAAGATAGAGAATCCGGCTAGCAGTCTACCTGTTTATGAGGTATCTATTGCTTTCGTAATATAATACCTTGTTTTGACTGTATCGCACTATGTGTCATTTCAGAACTCAAGAAAATAAAAACTTTACTTTCAGTTCAAATCGAATTTCAATCCAAATGGAGAAACTTCAAGGATATTTAGAGTTCGATGGGGCTCGGCAACAGAGTTTTCTATATCCCCTTTTTTTTCGGGAGTATATTTATGTACTTGCTTATGATCACGGTTTAAATAGATTAAATAGAAATCGATCTATTTTCTTAGAAAATGTGGATTATGACAAAAAATATAGTTCACTAATTGTGAAACGCTTAATTTTGCGAATGTATGAACAGAATCGTTTGATTATTCCCACTAAGGATTTGAACCAAAGGGGGCATACCAATCTTTTCTATTATCAAATGATATCTGTTTTATTTGCAGTGATTGTAGAAATTCCATTTTACCTAAGATTAGGATCCTCTTTTGAAGGAAAACAATTAAAAAAATCTGATAATTTACAATCAATTAATTCAATATTTCCCTTTTTAGAAGACAAATTCGCACATTTTAATTATGTGTTAGATGTACTAATACCTTACCCCATCCATCTAGAAATCTTGGTTCAAACTCTACGTTACCGGGTAAAAGATGCCTCTTCTTTGCATTTTTTTCGGTTCTGTTTATATGAGTATTGCAATTGGAAGAAATTTAATATTCAAAAAAAATCAATTTTTAATCCAAGATTTTTCTTGTTCTTATATAATTCTCATGTATGTGAATACGAATCCATCTTTTTTTTTCTACGCAAGAGGTCTTCTCATTTACGATCGACATCTTATGAAGTCCTTTTTGAGCGAATTTTATTCTATGGAAAAATACAACATTTTTTAAAAGTCTTTGTTAATAATTTTCCGGCGATCCTGGGGTTGCTCAAGGATCCTTTCATACATTATGTTAGATATCACGGAAAATGCATTCTGGCAACAAAGGATACGCCGCTTCTGATGAATAAATGGAAATATTATTTTGTTAATTTATGGCAATCTTATTTTTCCGTATGGTTTCAATCGCAAAAGGTCAATATAAATCAATTATCTAAAGATAATTTAGAGTTTCTGGGTTATCTGTCAAGTTTGCGATTAAATCCTTTAGTGGTACGTAGT